ATACTTATACTTAATTTTATTATGGTTATGGTATTTACTTGGGATTGTAGTTCAATTGGTCAGAGCACCGCCCTGTCAAGGCGGAAGCTGCGGGTTCGAGCCCCGTCAGTCCCGACGAATCCAAATACAATAAAAAAATATATCAATTCATCCCTCTATTTTTTTTGAAAAGAAGTACAAATAGCAGAATTTAATTCCCAACGGCGATACCTTTTCTTTTTTTTTTTTTTTCGTTTCACATTTATCACCAAACAAATGGGGTAATTTCCATTTCTTCGACTAGTACCGATTCGATTGATGGGAGAGAGACATCTATGGATTAGTACAATTATTGTTAGCATCAGATTCAGGATTCCACGGGATACCGTACCGTACTGTACTGGGTCTGGCTTTTTCTTTTTCGATTACTCCCGATCTGTGGAATAGAGTAGAGTACTGTATGTTTCCCGGGAGTACATACATAAATGGAATTTGTACGATATAAAATCAATTTAACATAGTTACTGTGATAGAAAAATTTTCTTTTAAGATTAAAATAAAAGTATATCCTTTTGGGGCCCGATTTTGTGTAACCTCAATTTCAAATTTCACTAATTTGAAATAATCTATCTCATTCAAATTTCACATTGAGCTTTTGATATATGCGTCCCGTTACTAATCCAAGGAAAGAGGATATTAAAAAAATAAAGATCAAACAAGGATCGCTTTTTTATTAGCGAGGGAATGCAAATTTTTTTTATTTTATATTTATAAGGGTTTTTTCCTTGAAAGAACAAACTTTTTAAATTTATATTTATATATAAAATATATAAAAAAATAGTGAATTTGATGGAATATTAGATTTTTTTATACCGGAACTTGTACTCGTCTTTATCATACTTCTTTTGTTTTACAAGAAGATTAGATTAGATCATTAAAAAAGGGAGTTTAGAACTTAACTTCTTCCCTTTTTTTCATTTAGCTTCTATTGTTTGTTGGGGTTTGTTTATAAATAATGGTAAGTGGAAAGGCGGTTAGATGATACTTCATCAGATGATTGTACAAAGAGGGCGGTAGGTTAGAGAAAAGAAAGAATGGAAAAGAATGATAAATAAATAAATAAAATAAAGGAATTATTGATTGGATCAGGAATCAAATTTTTAGTTCGGTATGGATAAAAGATCCTCCTATGTTATACTATTCAATTCTTGACGATGAATCGATTTGATAGCTCAGATATTGTTATTCATGATATTGATCCGATTCGATATCATCGAGATGTAATTCATCCCATTGAATTTACAGGCGAAAGATTTATTATCTCTATGGGATTAACTCCCGAGTTATTGCGAATTAAAGAAAAATTAAACAATGAGATTATGGAAGTAAATATTCTCGCATTTATTGCTACTGCACTGTTTATTCTAGTTCCTACCGCTTTTTTACTTATAATATACGTAAAAACAGTCAGCCAAGGTGATTAATTTGAATTAAACTTTACTTTTTTGTTTTTATCAATAATTGAAGAAAAGAATTAAAATTTCGCGTCTTAAATGAAATGAGCAGACTAGAATCAGCCGTATTCTATGAGATACGATAGTATGGTAGAAAGAAATATCTTAATCTTTCTACCATACTAGCTAGTATTGTTATTGTAGTGTATAAAGTTGTATTGTAATACAGGTTAATTTAATATAGATCAATCTACAATAGTATCGTCATATTCCTTTCATATATATGGAAATCAATTATATAGTTATAGTGATTATAGTGATAATGTATATATGTATATAGTGTCCCAATTCTATTTCTTTGTTTTATCTATTTATATTAAATTTGTGTTGATTTCAATTAATTTAAAATAATCGAAAGGGACTCTTACGATTATAATTCCTAGATTTGTGATTATTTTCAATATGAATCCCGATCGAAAGAATCAATGACTTCTTCCTCGGAATGCTAACAAAAAGATTGCTTGATTTTATTTTATTATACCCATCGAAGAAGTCATTGGTTGAGCAGTTGACAAATGATCCATGGGAACTTCTTCGGATTTCTAAAAGGATTAGTAAACCTTGTCGATTTTTAACGTTTGAACCATGATATGAAATGGGTTCAATAAAACAAGCACAACATAAATAAAATTTCTAAAATAATAAAATTAAAACAAGCGGTAAGTGCGCAATATGTGACTCGCCCAAGACAATATTTTAGTATGTGCAGTATCTCGTTGGACAACTACTATGTCTATGTTGTTTCCCAGATAAAATGTGTATCCACGTAATGTAATAACAGAACTATTTTCTCTTTGAACAGTAAAAAGGTAAACAAAACAAGTAAAATAAAAAAAGTTCCGTTCTTCCTCATGGTCCATATCTAACTTTGGTAAGAGTCAATTCATCGAAATATAAAATTTATGAAGAATTAAGTTGGAATAAATTTCCTAACATTTGTATTCCTTTTACTTTTTTTTACTTTCGAAATACGAACACGGAAATAATTTTAAAATTTCTTTGATTGA